TATTTTATAGAATATATAATAGAATATATATATAATAGAAGATAATCTAAGAATATAAGAATCTAAATAGAAAGAAGATTAAAAGATCTAAAAATAGAATATAGAAAGAGAATATATATATAATAGAAGATATAAAAAGAAAAAAGAAATATCTATAGAATATCAAAATAGAAAAGAAAGAGAAAAAATGATGAAGACAATAAAACAAACCATTGTTACGTTTCCATATTAAAGTAAAGTATAGTACTTCATTTTTTTATTTATCTTAATGCCCATTGGTGTTCCAAAAGTACCTTTTCGGAGTCCTGGAGAGGAAGATGCAGCTTGGGTTGACGTATAGTGCGACTTGTCAGACATATGGGTCATATGGTATTTCTCCGTTATCTCCCCCGATCGAGTATTCTCTGTTTCGCCCAATCCAATAAAGATATATTCAATATTGTATTGATTGAATCATCAATAATTCGGAGCGTGAAGCACAATAATTCCTATTGGGGATCAATATTCTCAATTCAAATAATTGATGGTTTACTTGGACTGATAAAATAAAGTATCCAGGCTCCGTTCAGAGAATACCAAATTGGAAATGGTAAGAGTAAAAGTAAGTAAAAGTAATATAATGGGAGTGTAAATGTAGGTAAATGTAGTAATCTAAATAAGAAATATTAAATAAAGAATATAAAAATAAAATATAAATTTAATGAAATTCTTAATAAATTCTGAACTTCATTAGTAATGAAATAGAATATAATAGAACTTACTATAAATAGAACTATAATAGAATCTTATAATATAATCTATTATGTAGAATAGATGATGATTACACGATTACCGCTTTTATCATAGACTATTCTTATACTTACTATAGGGATTATATAAAACTGCCTACCAATGGAGTAGTATGATGAATACATCGAATATTTTGGGGAAAGGTATCAAACAGTGGTACTGGAATCATTTGACCTATATGCGCAAATGGAATTCGGGAAAATCTTCCCCCGGAGTAGAACAAGAACCTAAAAGAATTGAAAGGGCCCATTCAGGAACAAGAAAATTACATCGTTATTTGAATTTCGATGAAACAATACATCAATGAGAAGTTAGTTCAATAAGTTCATAAAATTCTTTTTTCTTTTTTACATGAGTTTTGCCCTCCTTCCCATTCTAGAATGTAAAAAAGGAAAAAGAAATAGGACTGGAATCGACACATTGATTCTTTTTTTCGCAATTCTTTCGAACCGTATGCATCCAAAGGTGCACGTACGGTTCCTCAGGGATACAATTTTGCCCTAATCAACCGACTTCATCGAGAAAGATTACTTTTTTTAGGCCAAGAGGTTGATAGTGAGATCTCGAATCAACTTGTTGGTCTCATGGTATATCTCAGCATAGAAGATGATACTAGGGATCTTTATTTGTTTATAAATTCTCCAGGCGGATGGGTAATACCAGGAATAGCCATTTATGATACTATGCAATTTGTGTCACCGGATGTACATACAATATGTATGGGATTAGCCGCTTCAATGGGATCTTTCATTCTGGTCGGAGGAGAAATTACCAAACGTCTAGCATTCCCTCACGCTTGGCGCCAATGAGTTTTTTTCTTTGAGAAAAAAAAAAGAATACTATGCCTTCGCTGTATCGAATATGAATCAAATAAAGAATAAGTAATAATAGCATGGCACTTCGAGTTCGATATGAACAAACCATTATTGTTTTTTTTCTAACATGAGATTTTGTATCGAGATAGTAGTATGAAAGAAGAGTTATTCCCAAATTGATTTATATGTGTCAAGCAAGAGTCAATTTCAGCGTCACAAACCATTATTCTTCCACACCAGAAGTATCTTTCTTCTTTTTATGTTATGAGAGAAAGAGTCAAAAAAATGGAAAAAATCATTTTCTCCTTCTTGGATCGTATCAAAAAGAAACTTTGGGATTGCTAAACAAACCACAGACGAGATAAATATATAAAGCAACAGAACCATCATAGTATCTTTTTTCCTACTACGAAAGGAAGGGTGGTAAATGGATCATTTAACGATTTGGATCGGATGGGTTCTATTTCTTCTTTTTGATAGAATCAATTCTATCGAAAAGAAGAAATTCCATTGCAGAGCCGTATGCAATGTACAAAAGATGCCCGTACGGTTGTTTAATTCTATTTTTTATTGTTATTTTGATTCCCCCTTACTTTAACCCAATCGTGCGATATATAGATAGAAGAACCGTTCATGATGTTATATCAATATCATCAGGGTTATGATTCACCAACCTGCTAGTTCTTTTTACGAGGCACAAGCAGGGGAATTTATCCTGGAAGCAGAAGAACTATTGAAACTTCGCGAAACTCTCACAAAAGTTTATGTACAAAGAACGGGCAACCCTTTATGGGTTATATCCGAAGATATGGAAAGGGATGTTTTTATGTCAGCAACAGAAGCCCAAGCTCATGGCATTGTTGATCTTGTAGCGGTCGAAAATTAAAATACTGGGGATTCCGTATAAATATACGAATTCCGTTTCAAAATTTGAAATTTCCGTGTGAATAGAAATCATTCATAATCATCAACCATCAGGTTAAGATCGATCTAAGCCAACCCGCTCTATTCTATCTAGAATGAGATTCTATAGACATGCCATGCCAACCATTAAACAACTTATTAGAAACGCAAGACAGCCAATAAGAAATGTCACGAAATCTCCCGCTCTTCGAGGATGTCCTCAGCGTCGAGGAACATGTACTAGGGTGTATGTGCGACTCGTTCAGTTCAGATCATAAGTTTGAAGAAATGCAAAAATCTTTTCCAGTATCAACGACCACTACCGATGAATTAGGATAGATAGAGTGGAAGACGGCTATCTAATTGACTATTATATAAATATATAAAAATGAAGATCTATCATCTACCTAATTATGTTATGAATTTATGGTTTCTATTGGTGCAAATCCAATCACTCCATTTGAGATGAGAAGGAATTCTCCATTGGTAACAAATAGTTATCCATTAAGCGGAGGAAAAAGGTTATGCTCCTATTCCTATTCTTGAAAAAACGGACTAACAGGGTCAGCTACATAGCCAACTTTCAGAATTAAATGCCGTCACTGTATGGATAGCTTTTTTGTGAAAAGGACTATTACTTTCTAATTAGAATTGAAAAATGGATGGGTAGAGCCAAAGAGTGTGAACTATACAAGTTCACAATAAAATTTGATGAAATGAAAGAAGAGGCTCCGGTGTATAGAGAGGACCTCACCGTTTCAGAAGTTGCCATAGAAACGAGGGAACCCACTATTCTTTTTTATTTAGTAGCAGCCGAATTTATTATTTCCAGGCGAGATACTTTGAAGAAAGAAAAAATGAAGAAAGAAAAAATCGTGGTCGGGAAGGTCATAGTCGCAAAAGCCATTGGAATTTATATTTTATATATCGGAAGAATCCGTTTTGTTATTAATCGACCGGAGGAAAAGGATGACTGAAAGAAGAGAAATCAATTAGTTATTCAAGAAAGTTTCATTTGATTCAATGACCAGAGTTAAACGAGGATATACAGCTCGAAGACGTCGAAAAAAGATTCGTTTATTTGCATCAACCTTTATAGGGGCTCATTCAAGACTTACTCGAACGACTACTCAACAAAGAATGAGAGCTTTGGTTTCCTCTCATCGAGATAGGAGCAGGAAAAAGAGAGATTTTCGTCGTTTGTGGATCACTCGGATAAATGCGGTAACTCGTGAGGATAGAATATTCTATAGTTATAGCCTATTCATCCACAATCTGTACAAGAGACAATTGCTTCTGAATCGTAAAATACTTGCGCAAATAGCCCTATCAAATAAGAATTGTTTTGATATCATTTCAAATAAAATCAAATACAAATCAAATAAAATAAAGGAATAAAAGAATCTTAATAGAATCTATTATACAGGAAACAAGAATGATTGAAACAGGATTTCCCGGAGAATGGACTCCGGGAAGATAGAAGAAAAAGAAATTAAGATTTGAGTAGTAGGAGTAAACGAACATCTTTCAAGAAAAAAAGATTTCTTTCCCATTTTTCCTTTTTTAGAATACAAGAATCAAATCTGGATTCTATTTTTTTTTCGAGCAAAACATTCATATGAGCTTGATTTCCTATTGGAGTTTTGAGGAGTATCTCTATTTATTTTTGGTTCTAGGACCAGTAGTTCTAGGGATCGACTCCACTCTCTCCAATTGTTTCTCATTATTACGAAAAGGTAACGAAGATAAAATACGAGCTTGTTTTATAGCAATAGTAATTAATCGTTGTTGTTTCAAGGTCAACCTATTCGTCCGTCTAGATAATATTTTTCCTTGTTCACTAAGAAATCGACTAATTAAACTCATGTTTCTATAATCGATTCGATCCCCCGATCCAATTGGGGGTAAACGCCTACGAAAAGATCGCTTGGATTTACGAAAAGGTTGTTTGGATTTATCCATGGTTTGCTTATTCCTTGTTTGTTTATTCCTTATATATAAAAGGATCTAGAAAATAGAATTATCTTTTTTTTTCTTATTCATTTAAGATTCGACCAAAATAGGATTTGGTTTGTATTATATATGTTAATGTTAAGATGTAAAGTTCTTACTCTTCCCGCTACTTGGAAAAATCACACACGCATTCCGTTCCATCTATTTCTTTATTTCCCCATGAATCGTATACTTTTGACAATAGCGACAAAATTTTCGAAATTCTAATCGATTGGGTGTATTGTGTCGATTCTTTTGAGTAATATATCTAGAAATGCCCGGCGATTCTTTATTGACACCCTTTCGAACACAACAGGTACATTCCAAAATTACTATAATTCTGATATCTTTACCCTTGGCCATGAACCTCCTTTTCATTTTGGATCGACTTCACTTTAGAACTCTCTTCATTTTCTTTTTTACCCAAACCAAAGAAAAAGAAAATAAAAAAAGAATCTATATTCTATATCTATATTAATAAATGTTACTAACTAGAAATAGAATTCGTAAATCTTTTCTTTTTCGAATTCTTAGAATTCGAATGACTTCGAAGTACTATAAATAGAAAAGATAATCACTATTAATTACTATAACTATAAAGAAAGAGAGTCATATTCATTAATAGAAGAATATTAAGAATATCATAATAATTAATTAATACAATTTTTTCTAACTATGAATTATTCCTATCCTAATCTCAGTCTTTTCTTCTTTCTATATTAGAATTTTGTGTAACCGCCCCTAAACGACTGGATCCACATTTCCATTTCTTTTCCCCCAAATTCTATCGTAGATTCACTGTATTTTGACTGAAGTTCGATACACTCTTTCTCTTTCTTTTCTTTTTTAGGATAGGAAATAAAAAGGGAGCAAAATTGGAGACATGTTACGTAGAATTGTATCTCAAATATTCTTCATTTCTTCACAGATCAATACAAGAATTCAATCAGGATTAAAAAAAAGGGAATGACAGGGCATCCGGAAATAAACGATTAATTTCTATCAATAGACCTGCTAAAGACCCAAACCATAGAGTGGTTAGCACAGGTGCCGTTGAGAGATATGTTTTGATATCTCGCATTGAAAATCCTCCTTCTTCTTTTATTTTTTTTTCTTATTTATTTTAATTATTTATTTGTATTGTATATTGTAATACATATATAGTTCTAGTTCGATATTCTAATACATAGATCATAGATAACCCGATCTTTTAGTTCAAGATCATTTGTTTTTGCTTGAAATGAAATTAGAATTAGGAATTACTAACTAAAATGCATATGTACAACGACCCAGCAGATTCAATTTTGCCGCCCCCTAAAAAAGATGACAAGAACATTCTCTACCTATAAGAGCAAAAAAGAAGGATGTGTGGAAAACAAGACATGGATTTTATACAATGACACTGTACAACAATTTTTAAAAGGGATGTAGCGCAGTTTGGTAGCGCGTTTGTTTTGGGTACAAAATGTCACGGGTTCAAATCCTGTCATCCCTACCTATTCTTTCTCCTATGGACAGTTACGAGGGATTCATTGAGTAAGATCGGGAATTTTTGGACATAATCTTTCATTTGTACATACTATATGTACACAAGAATCCTCCGGGGTAAAAAAATACTTTTCTTTACAATCGTATCTACTGTTATAGGATATGATATAAGAAAGCGCTCTTAGTTCAGTTCGGTAGAACGCGGGTCTCCAAAACCCGATGTCGTAGGTTCAAATCCTACAGAGCGTGATTCCGTTTATTTTATGTCGAATTACAATGAAATAATTTAACAAAACAAAGTAGAATTGCAACTGAAATTTGACCTCCTACAAGGAGGAGGTCAATCAAAAAAAGAGATGTTACTCAATCAAAGGTCCAACTGATCACCGCGCCTGTATTGTAAATATGCAGTTACAAATAATCCTGTTAAAGTAATAGGAATTAGACCTAAGACGATTCCAAATAGAAAAACTTCAATCATTTCGATTTGTTTTAGGGAATAAAAAGAGAGGTAAGATCTATCCCTAAATATTAATCTGAATTATCCGTGAATCTCAATGAACAGGAATTGGCAATTGACGCGGGAAGGAACCATAGAATACCTGAAATGAAATATTATGAGAGGCTTTGATTTTTCTTTTTGTAAATTGTTTATTGAATTTCATTCATTTCAAATAAGTCGTATCTTGTTCAAACCAATAAATAGAGCTGGGGTTATAGTTGAAGCAGCCAGTAAAAAACCAAAATAACTAGTTAGAATAGGCATGAAAGAGCTAAATTAGATATGTTCTTTTACTACATATATGAATAAAACATTTACCTAAGTCTCAATCCAGATACGACGGTAAGAAAAACAAATTGAAAGAATTCGTTTAGTTCCAATTGAAAGTTCTTGATTTATCAGTCATTATAGACGGACACTAAAAAAAAAAGAAAGCCTTGACTTTTTCAAAAAATATCAAAATATTGAATATTTTCATTTTCTTTTATTTCTTTCTTTGAATTTGATTTCGGACCAACTCGATTCAAAGAAGAGCAACTTCTATTACCCTTTTATATTTTATACCCTTTTAGGTTCTATATTCTTTCCATATTAAAGAATCCCATCTTTGTTTTGTATTGTAGTTCCATAAGGAAAGAACTCTTGGGGGGATCTAATGTAACAACAGTTGCATCACGAATATGGATTGCTCCAACGATCTCTTTTTTTTTCTTTTCGCAAATATAAAAAAGAATAATAAAAGATATGAAATCTAATTCTAAATATATTAATTGCAATTAACCTATGAAAAATGAAATATATAGGGATAGTAATAAGAATTTCCATTTAGAATAATTACTTTACTATTTAGAATAGTAATAATAGTTTAAGTTTCTAATTTCAAAGTGAAATAGTTTATTAGCATATTTATTCTATGAACGAACAATTACCAATTACTTGAATAAAATGAGAGGATTCAAAAAAAAAGAAAATATGAACCGAACCCCCAAAGGGTTTTATAGATTTCACATA